AAATGAAGAAAACAACTTTACTATTTAATCTAATGAGTTCAAATTTAAATAAATTCAATTTTAATAAAAATAAAGTCGAAAGGGGCGTATTCTAGGGTCTAAGGTCACTTAAAAAAAAATAAAGAATCAAACAACTTATTTTCAAATTTTTACATATTAATTCAAAAAAAAGTTATATGTTTTGACTCAAGTTCGATAATAGAGTTATTTTTTTTATTATTAATTTCTTAAAGATTTTTTCAACGAAAAAGTTACGTTAATTCTTAATCCTGAGATGGTGCAGATACCAAAGACGATTAATTGAGTTCTTTTTATCTTTCTCTATTTTTGTTCATACCACCTATAATTATTGATAATTCACAAATTTTCAATTGAATTTTTTCGAATCCTGGAACTAGTTATCTTTCTCTATTGCTTAATTTTTTTTTATTGAAACTTAGGGAAGTACTTTAGAAACATATGTATCAAAAAACAGATTTTATTGAGTCCCTTCATGCCTACTATAACTAGTTATTTCGGTTTTCTACTAGCAGCTTTAACTATAACCTCAGTTCTATTTATTGGTCTAAGCAAAATACGACTTATTTGAAATAAATTGAATGAAGATTTTTTTATAAAAAAGAATTTCGTTGGTATTTCTTTCATATGTTCAATAGTTCCTTACTGTCTTAATGACCCAATTTTTGTCATTGAGATTCATCGGCAATACAGATTAAGAGCTAGGAATAGATAGTACCTCTCTTTTCTCCCTTTCAAAAATGAAAACAAAAGAAAATTGAAATGATTGAAGTTTTTTTATTTGGAATCGTCTTAGGTCTAATTCCTATTACTTTGGCTGGATTATTCGTAACTGCTTATTTACAATACAGACGTGGTGATCAGTTGGACTTTTGATTAATTAACATCTCGTTTTTTTGACCGCCCTCCTTCTTGCTTGCTTTGATATGCGGGAGGTCCAATTCAGATTGCTGCTCAATGATTAAATTTTGCCACAATCCAATAAACACGAGTGAAATCACGCTCTGTAGGATTTGAACCTACGACATTGGGTTTTGGAGACCCACGTTCTACCGAACTGAACTAAGAGCGTTTTTCTTTGTTTTTTTCTAAAAAAACGAAAAGGCTATAAAGAGGATATTCTTTAACCCGAATGGATTTTGTACGTATATACTATGATATAGTATATCATAAATTGAAGAATTATAGGTATATCCAATAAAAAAAATAGATCTAGAATAAATCCCTCGTTACTGCTCAGAAGAGCAGTAATTAGGTAGGGATGACAGGATTTGAACCTGTGACATTTTGTACCCAAAACAAACGCGCTACCAAGCTGCGCTACATCCCTTTCAATTGGTTTACAGTGTCATTGTAAAGAATTCCTGTCTTGTTTTCCACATCCTTCTTCTTTGTATTGGTATATTAAATTTATTTATTCTTTTTTTCTCATATCAGATAACAAACATATAATAAAAAAAATTACTTTTTTTTTACGACAATTATCTCAATTTTATATAAATAAATAGGCATTTCCATTTTTACATGGAATTTATAAGCTCGTTTTAGTATACAATATTTCAATTGTAATTTTGAAAATGGGTAGGCGGAAGTTACGTATACAAATACAAGAACTTCTTAACTACATGTACATCTGTAGTTATATATATTACTATATATAATGTAATACAATAAATAAGAAAGAAGGAGGATTTCAAATGCGAGATCTAAAAACATATCTTTCCGTAGCACCGGTACTAAGTACTCTATGGTTCGTTTCGTTAGCAGGTTTATTAATAGAGATTAATCGTTTATTTCCAGATGCATTAACATTTCCCTTTTTTTCATTCTAGTTATTGGGGGTTAAAAATTTTAGAGATACGATCAACGATCGGGGACTAACCCCCCCCCTTTTTTTTTCTAATTAATTCTAAAAAATAATTAGAAAGGGTGGGGGGGCGAAAGGTCATAAAAATTAGAGTTCAGAATCCAATTTTATTAGTAATATAACGAAAAAGGTGTTGCTACGGAAAGAGTATCCTATGAGATACTTAAAAACAATACTGTAGAAAGATTTAAAATATAGTTTTCACAAAATCATTGTATTGCTTAATATTTTATTTTTATTTAATTACTAATTAATATTCATTGCAACGACATATTTCAGAATTTTTTTTAGTTAACAGCTTCTATTTTTTTTTATTCTTGTTCTTTCTGGATCCTAAAATCAAAATAGAAGATTGGAGTGAATCATAAATCTAAAGGAGGTTTCATGGCCAAGGGTAAAGATGTTCGAGTTCCAATTATTTTGGAATGTACTAGTTGTGTTCGAAATGATATTAAGAAAGAATCCGCGGGAATTTCCAGATATATTACTCAAAAGAATCGGCATAACACCCCTAGTCGATTGGAATTGAGAAAATTCTGTCCCTATTGTTATAAACATACAATTCACGGGGAAATCAAGAAATAGATCAAATTGAGTGCTTGTATATCAACTTTTATTTTAAGACCGGGACTAATGCTAGGATCTATATGTTATTACATATATATAAATATAAAAAAATCAATAGGAAGAAATCTAATCCAATATTCTGAATTCTATATAGAAACTCTATCCTATATAGAAATAGAAATCGTTTTTATTTTGATCCGACCAAAATAGGATTTTAGAGATAAGGAATAAAAAAATTATGAATAAATCTAAGCGACTTTTTACTAAATCCAAGCGATCTTTTCGTAGGCGTTTGCCCCCGATCCAATCGGGGGATCGAATTGATTATAGAAACATGAGTTTAATTAGTCGATTTATTAGTGAACAAGGAAAAATATTATCTAGACGGGTGAATAGAGTTACTTTAAAACAACAACGATTAATCACTATTGCTATAAAACAAGCTCGTATTTTATCTTTGTTACCTTTTCTTAATAATCAGAAACAATTTGAAAGAAGTGAGTCGGCCCCTAGAACTACTAGTCTTAGAACCAGAAAAAAATAGACTTATTTTTATTCTTCAATTGAATAACAATTCTAATCGGAAGCAATTAAAAAAGAGATTAATATTTTGTTCGAAAAATCCAATTAAGAATCAAAAGTTGATTGTTACGTCTGTGTTTGTGATAAAAAAGGGAATTGCCGAAAAGAAAAAGAATAACGCTTTTTTTAGCGACTATATACTCTCGTTTTGTTTTGACCACTTTTTTATAATACTAATTTCTACTCTACCTTCCCCTAGCCCATTCTCTTTAGAACTCTATTTCTAATATTTTAGTGGATTTCTTCGAATCCCCTTATTTTTTTATCTCGTTCGAAATCGTATAAAGACAACTCCTATTTAATAGAGCTATTTGTGAAAGTATTTTCCGATTAAGAAGTAATTGCTTCTTGTACAGATTGTGTATGAATTCGTTATAACTATAGAATACCCCCGTTTCGTGAATTACGGCATTTATTCGAGTGATCCATAAACGGCGAAAATCTCTTTTTCTTTTACCCCTATCCCGATGAGCCGAAACTAAAGCTCTTATTCTCTGTTGAGTCATAGTTCGTGTAAGTCGTGAATGAGCCCCTCGAAAGCTTGATGCAAATAAACGAAGTTTTGTTCTACGCCTCCGAGCTATATATCCGCGTTTAATTCTAGTCATTGAATAAATCAAACTTTGATGAATAACTAATTCTTTTTTTAGTTATTCTTTTCCCCTTTACTAGTCTATTAATAACCAAACGAATTATTCCAATGTATAAAAAAAATTCCAATGGCTTTTGCTACTCTAACCTCCCCCCCCACTATTTTTTGCTAGGTATTTTCCTTTTCTTTACTTTGAAAGGATAAACTTTCTTGATACTTGAATATAAAAAAATAGTAAATAGAAATGGATAAATAGTGGGTTCCATCGTTTCTATGGTTACTTCTAAAACGGTGAGGTCCTCTCTATACACCGGAGCTCCTTCTTTTCATTAATAAATACTATTGGTAACTTGTACAATTCACATTCTTTGGCTCTACCCCACGAATATTCCAGTAATTAGGTCTTTCACAATGAGATCCACTTTATACAGTAACGGTATTTAAGTTTTAAAATTGATTTGGTCATTTACCCTGTTAGTCCGTTCTTTTCTTTCAAGAGTGGAATCTTTATTAATAAAAAATAGAATTTCCCCCGCTTAATCGATAACCATTTGTTATCATTGGGGGTTTTCTAAAAAATGGAGTTGATTGGATTTGCACCAATGTAAACCATAAGTTTCAGACACAATGGAAGATATGAACGATCTATCTTTTTTAAATAATTAATCGAGTTCCTCCATTCTATTTTATTCACAGGTACTGATCCTTGATATTTCAAAAAGAATTTTCTTTTTTTGTCTCAGTCTATGATCTAAACGAGTCGCACATACACCCGAGTACATGTTCCTCGTCGCTGAGGGCATCCCCGAAGCGCTGGGGATTTCGTGACATTTCGGATTGGCTGTCTTGTATTTCTAATAAGTTGTTTAATCGTTGGCATACGGAATCATATAAATAATGGGCTGGTTTATATTAGTTCTAACCGGCTAATTCTGAATTACTTCTCTTCAAGATTTTCTTCAATATAGTTTTTTTAATATTGAAGAGAATATGAAACTAAACCTTTAATCTAAAAAGATATAAAATTAGAAATTGTAGATTTGCATGAAATCGCTCCTATTTTTTATTGAACGGCTACAAGATCAACAATTCCATGAGCTTGGGCTTCTGTTGCTGACATAAAAACATCCCTTTCCATGTCTTCGGATACAACCCATATAGGTTTGCCCGTTCTTTGTACATAAACCCTTGTGATGGTTTCGCGAAGTTTTAGTAGTTCTTCCGCTTCCAAGACAAATTCTCCCGTTTGTGCCTCATAAAACGAACTAGCGGGTTGATGGATCATTACCCTGATGATATAATAAAAAAGGTTCTTCTATTGCGCAGAATGAGGCGAGATAACAAAAAAACATAGAAAATTGAATAACCGTACAGGCTTTTTTTGTGCATTGCATACGGCTCCACAATGGAATTTACGTTTTTGACCTTTCTTTTTGGTCAAAGAAAAAAAGATAGGTTGTATTATACCCAGAGCCAGAAATAATCCAATTACCATCCTTCTTTTTTTTTAGGAGTTAAAAAAATACTATGATGGTTCCGTTGCTTTATATATCATTTTTTTGATTCGTCTATGATTCAGCAATCCCAAAGTGTCTTTTTTTTTATAGAACTTTTGTAAATAAGCTTCCGGCGTGAAAAAAAAAGTTTGTGACGCTGAGATGTGCCCGAATAGGTAAGATATCATTTTAAATACCCCTTCCTTATCTCATACTACTCTTTCAATATATAATCTAGTTTTTTTAAAATCTCGAAAATTGCATATCGAATTCGAAGTGCCATGCTATTATTACTTAACTAATTCATATTTCCGGTGGCGAAGGCATAGTATTTTTTCTCAAAAATAAAAAAACTCATTGGCGCCAAGCGTGAGGGAATGCTATACGTTTGGTAATTGCTCCCCCGACTAGGATAAAGGATGCTATTGAAGCGGCTAATCCCATGCATATTGTCTGTACATCGGGTCGCACAAATTGCATAGTATCATAAATAGCCATTCCAGATATTACCCATCCACCAGGAGAGTTTATAAACAAATAAAGATCTTTGGTATCCTTTTCTATACTGAGATATATCATAAGACTAATAAGTTGATTCGAAATTTCCGTATCAACCGCTTGGCCTAAAAAAAACAATCTTTCTCGATAAAGTCGGTTGATTAGGATAAAATTTTATTCCTTACGAGCCGTACGGGCACCTTTTGATGCATACGGTTCAACAAAAATTGTGAAAAAAGAAATGTGTCGATTCTAACCCCCCTTTTTTTTTTATAGAAGTTTTTTCTTTTTAACTTAATAAGGGAAGGGCTTGCTCCCTTTTTAAAAGTAAAAGAAAAAAAAAGTTTTGGCCCTTTTTATTTTTATTAGATATTATAATCCTATAATAAAATGATTGATTAAGCCTGTAAGACTAACTTGATTCATTGATATTTTTTTTTCATCGAGATTCCGTTGAAATGGCGATGGTTTTTTCTTGTTCCTGAAGAGGCTTCTTCCTTTTTTATTCCATTTTTTAGGTTTATGCTCTACCCCGAGTAAAAGGACAAATTTGCCCGATTTTGATTTGCACATATAGGACAAATGAACCAAATACCGCGCCTTTTTTTACTACTCCTTCTTTTTTTTTTCAATTCATTTCTTTCACATGTCTTCTGTCAAATAGTAAACAAATTTTTAATTATATTATTTGATTTGAGCAACAGTTTTAGATCACCCAGTTTCAATTTTTTTTTTAGAATTTTTTATCATAATTTTGCATATCATAGAAGTAGTAATTATAAAAATATAATATATTAAATTATCAATTGGGTTTTTGCTAAACGGAGCCTGGATACTTCCTTTTATTAGTCCGATCACGTAAACCATAAAAATTTTTTGATAATCTAATATCAATCTAAATACTCCCTGTATTTAATTTCACTTTATTTTTTTCGCTTCGCGTTACAAATTTTTGATAATTCAATCAATCTTTTTAGGCGAAACAGAGGATATCTCGATCGAGGGAGAAAACGGGGAAATCCCATATAGCCCAATATATCTGACAAGTCGCACTATATGTCAACCCAAGATGTATCTCCTTCTCCAGGACTTCGAAAAGGTACTTTTGGAACGCCAATAGGCATGAAATGAAAAAAAAAAAGAGAATGAAGTTCTCTATTTCACTTTGATGTGGAAACGTAAGACTGGGGTTTTGGTTTTTAATAATATTATCGATTTTTCCTACTTTATTAAATTAATCATATTTAATACATAAGTTGAATAAGCTAAAATATAAAAAAAAAAAAAGTAAAGTAAGAGAGAATTAATAAAAATAAAGGCTATTTTTTATGAACTTACTTCTGAATCATGAACAACAATAGCTATCTTGGTTCATATAAAATAGGATTAACCCCCATTGCGTATTGGTACTTATCGGATATAGAATAGATCCGCTTCCCTTTTTTCCTATGAATCGAATTGTTCCATTATTACTAACAGATTATTACTAACAGAATAGAACAAATATTAATCCTTTCTCCGAAATCATTACCTAAAAAAAGGGGGGGTCCGTAGCATAGTTTTTTCCAATGCAATAAAGTTACATAGTATCTATTTTTCGTTGATAAAGGGGTATTTCCATGGGTTTGCCTTGGTATCGTGTTCATACTGTTGTATTGAATGATCCCGGTCGTTTGATTTCTGTTCATATAATGCATACTGCTCTGGTTGCTGGTTGGGCCGGTTCGATGGCTCTATATGAATTAGCAGTTTTTGATCCCTCCGACCCCGTTCTTGATCCAATGTGGAGACAAGGTATGTTCGTTATACCTTTCATGACTCGTTTAGGAATAACCAATTCATGGGGCGGTTGGAATATTACAGGAGGGACTATAACGAATCCGGGTCTTTGGAGTTACGAAGGGGTAGCCGGCGCACATATCGTGTTTTCTGGCTTGTGCTTCTTGGCAGCTATTTGGCATTGGGTATATTGGGATCTACAAATTTTTTGTGATGAACGTACAGGAAAACCTTCTTTGGATTTGCCCAAGATTTTTGGAATTCATTTATTTCTTTCAGGAGTGGCTTGCTTCGGTTTTGGCGCATTTCATGTAACAGGATTATATGGTCCTGGAATATGGGTATCCGACCCTTATGGACTAACCGGAAAGGTCCAACCCGTAAACCCGGCGTGGGGCGTGGAGGGTTTTGACCCTTTTGTTCCGGGAGGAATAGCCTCTCATCATATTGCAGCAGGGACATTGGGTATATTGGCGGGCCTATTCCATCTTAGTGTTCGTCCGCCTCAACGTCTATACAAAGGATTACGTATGGGGAATATTGAAACCGTCCTTTCCAGTAGTATTGCTGCTGTCTTTTTTGCAGCTTTTGTCGTTGCTGGAACTATGTGGTATGGTTCTGCAACTACTCCTATCGAATTATTTGGTCCTACTCGTTATCAATGGGATCAGGGATACTTTCAACAAGAAATATATCGAAGAGTTAGTGCTGGGCTGGCTGACAATCAAAGTTTCTCAGAAGCTTGGTCTAAAATTCCCGAAAAATTAGCTTTTTATGATTATATTGGTAATAATCCAGCAAAAGGGGGGTTATTCCGCGCGGGTTCAATGGACAATGGGGATGGAATAGCTGTTGGATGGTTAGGACACCCCGTTTTTAGAAATAAAGAAGGGCGTGAACTTTTTGTACGCCGTATGCCTACTTTTTTTGAAACATTTCCGGTTGTTTTGGTAGACGGAGACGGAATTGTTAGAGCCGACGTCCCGTTTAGAAGAGCAGAATCCAAATATAGTGTCGAACAAGTAGGTGTAACTGTTGAGTTTTATGGTGGTGAACTCAATGGAGTGAGTTATAGTGATCCTGCAACTGTGAAAAAATATGCTAGACGGGCTCAATTGGGGGAGATTTTTGAATTAGATCGTGCTACTTTGAAATCCGACGGTGTTTTTCGTAGCAGTCCAAGAGGTTGGTTTACTTTTGGGCATGCTTCGTTTGCTCTACTTTTCTTCTTTGGACACATTTGGCATGGTGCTAGAACCCTCTTCAGAGATGTTTTTGCTGGTATTGATCCAGATTTGGATGCTCAAGTGGAATTTGGGGCATTCCAAAAACTGGGAGATCCAACAACAAAAAGACAGGCAGTCTGATGTAAAATTGCTTTTTTTCGTCTAGTTTCTGTTTGCGATTTTATTTAATAGGTAGGGTACGGTAGAAATCCTTATTTAAATCGCTGCTGTTTCTTTGACTCTTTTTCTTTCTTTATCCAGAGGGATACTCTCAAGTAAACAGGTATGAAAGCTATAATTGTAAACCACGATCAAATTTATGGAAGCATTGGTTTATACATTTCTCTTAGTATCCACTTTAGGGATAATTTTTTTCGCTATTTTTTTTCGGGAACCACCTAAAATTTCAACTAAAAAATGAAATAATTTTTCATTATCTTCATTGCCGTAATCAGCCTCCAATTATTTGGAGGCTGATTACGCGTAAACTAGTCCCCGTGTTCCTCGAACGGATCTCTTAGTTGTTGAGAGGGTTGCCCAAAGGCAGTATATAGAGCATACCCCGTAAAACTTACAAGTAACCCAGATATAAAGATGGCGACTAGGGTTGCTGTTTCCATTATTATAGAATTGAAAGACCACAATGGATCTATGCTAAGATCATTTATTTACAACGGAATGGTATACAAAGTCAACAGATCGTTAATGAATACAAAATAAGATTTATGTCTACACAAACTGTTGAGGATAGTTCTAGATCTGGTACAAGAAGCACTACTGTAGGGAAGTTATTGAAACCGTTGAATTCTGAATATGGTAAAGTAGCTCCTGGATGGGGAACGACCCCTTTGATGGGCGTTGCAATGGCCCTATTTGCGGTATTCCTATCTATTCTTTTGGAGATTTATAATTCTTCTGTTCTACTGGATGGAATTTCAGTGAATTAGACTGAGAAGAATCTTTAAATCCTAGTTTTTAACTCGATACAAAAAAGTAAAGTATGTAGGTCTAAAAATTTTAGCCTATTCTTCTTTGGTAGTTCGACCGCGAAATTTTTTTCTGCATTGTATATTTCCGGAATATGAGTGTGTGACTTGTTAAAATAGACCCTATGGATAGTACAGAGAATGGGGTCTGTCATCTTTATCAAGATGGTTTTACTTCGTTAGATATTCATTCGAGTATCTGGAGCACGAAATAGATCAAATAGATCACAAAGTATTCAAACTATGATTCATACTTAATACTCAGACCTCGTAGCCGGACTTCTTTCCGTTCTATCTTATAAACTTTAATAAAAAAAAATTCCGCTTTTAAACTCTTATTTAGATCAAAGAACAAATGCTTCTTTGTATTTTATGTTTTTAGTCATTAT